TTTTTTTTGTGGGACGATAGCTTTGAAAAGAGAGATTACCTAGCTTTTCTTTAATCTCAGGCGAGATACGATCGGGGGGGGCCAATTCAAAACCCTCCGGTAAAATAAGAACAGCCCCCACATTCAAAGCCCCCTTTTTACCATTAGCAAGAACTTGTTTCACTTGCATATCATACGGAATTCGAACAACTGCTTCAAATACAGTATCGGGAAGTACCGTTTGTGGAACTTCAATATCCACGGGCTTATTAGCCAAATGGCAATTGGCACATACAATACGACCAGTTGCTTCTCGCGGATTTTCATAACCCTGCTGTGCAAAAATGGGATATGCATTTGAAATGGGTGCTCGAGTTATTATATATACCATGAGCGATACGGAAATAGATCTAGTAATCTCTTCCTTTATCCAAGAAAAGGCTTTTCTAGTTTGCATGGTCCAATCATTGATCCTGATAATTTTTCTACAATAAAATTTGGTAGGTTGCTGGCATAGTTCCCTATCCTATCCATGATTCTGCTATTTACTGAAATAAATTTCCTGGAATATGGGAAGAATCCCTTGGCTTGGGTAGCTAGAAAGAAAAATATTTGAATGTTGTTTAGCTTTTGTACAAAATAAAATAACAAACTTTCAAATATGATCAGTGGATCTTTTTTTCAGTCATTCATTGAATGATAAATCACTACAAGTGAAGGAGATACGCGATTTAAATAACGGAAAATCCAATATTTTAAAATTGTATCTAAAATGACTGGAAAAGTGGAAACAAGACCAGATATAATTTGATCATTCTGAGCAAATCCAAAATCCTTATAGACGGAACCAATCATTAGTTCCCAACCATGGGTCGAATGGAATCCTATACATAAATCAGTTAATAAAAGAATGGAAAAAGCTTTTATTGTGTCACTTAAATTATATAGGAATTCTTGAACCCGCGAGTTAAGAATAATAAGTTCTTGATTACCTAGACTTGAATAACCGCTTAGAATAACGAAACAGATTATGTTTGTCGAGAAGTGTAAAATCGCATGGATACGATCCTCGTTGTGCGCCTTGATCAATTGGATGGTTTCTTTGTATATTTCGATACGAAGATTTTGTAGACGTGTTTCCGGGTATTCCTTTAGCATTTCATCCAAGAGGAACAGTTCTTTGAATTCTATGAATTTTTTTAGAATATTATTTTCTTGAATATCATTCAAGAAGATTTCGGATTGCCTAGTATTCCACCAATTAGTAACCCAAGATTTCAGACATCTCTTAAATGTAAAAGAGATGCACCAGGGCAAAAAGACTATAGGTGTAAAATATAGAAAGGGAATGAATGCTTTCTTTTTTGCCATTTTTCGTCTTTATTTAAGGAACTCAGCTTCATCTCATTCGTCAACTCTATAGGATGATATGATAATAATGTTTGTATCAAGCATAAGTTCTATTACAAGTCCTAGAGCCTATATATTTCTATATATATAGAAATATAGAATCTATTCCCGCGTCTTTTTTCTTTTCAATTCGGGAGTTAGTCTTTTAATTTAGAAAGAATACAGAAATAGACTAAAAAATGGAAAGAATCCACTGCCAATTTTTGAATTAAGAAAAAGATATTGTTTAACAAGATATCAATTGCCAAGATTCGAAGCAATTACCCCTTTTTTTGATGAATACATGAAGGAGCACTTTGCGTAATGAATATTAGTCCGATTTCGAAACCAAAGAAGGCCTCTTCTATCAAAACAAAATAGAAAAATTTCGAAAAATAAAATCTCTTTTCCCTAAGGAGGCATTCATTTTTCAGTTAATCTCTTTTTTTTTTTTACCAAAGTCCTTCAATTGGTACACGCAAGAAACAGGCCAATTCCCCAGCTTTGTCTACAATTTGTTGTGTAGTAAAATTCTCGTCAATACGAGTCAAGGGAATGACTCCCTGTCCTCGGATTTCCATATAAATGATAGAACGGGGATAAATACCCTCTTTACTAATTCTGATGGACTGAACATCGTTCATAAGGAATCGGAGAAAAATACGACGATTTTTTCCAGGAAATCCCCAACGAAAAATACAGACTATTCCCTCTTTTTTATCGAATCGATCATAACCACCACCCACATTCCACCAAATTGTACACCACAAATAAGAACTAATAAAGAGACCCGCGATTCCATAGAAAGACATAACCATCCCCTGTGGAAAAAAAAGAATTTGCTGAGACGGAAATAAAGATAACAAATCCCTACCAAGATAACTGGAAGTTCCAACCAACAAGAAACCTAATGAACCTAAAAAAAGGATAAAGGCCCAGCAGAAATTACTTGTTTTTCGAGACCCCGCTTTAAGTTCTATCAATAGATGTTCTGATCGCCAATCCATATTAGATCTAGTTTTGTTTTATTAGAATTGGGAAAATAGATAACCCAAGCAAATTCATTTTACTTGACTTTTCTTTGTTTCCGAAGTAACTCTCATCAACTAGCACTATTTTGATGGAAACCTTTAACAGTAATTCATCGAATTGCTTCCTGATCTAAATATATATCTGATTTGCGCCTACTGTCCGTATCTAAAAAATCTTGTTCCTTTGAACATGAAGAAATAAAGAAGCCATTGCAATTGCCGGAAATACTAGGCCCACTAAAGGCACAAAAAAGGAGGGTAAGTTTATCATAGAATGGATACCTCGATTTAATATTTGTACCTGTTATATATATATTTATATAAATCTCATATCATATATATATATATCTTTTTTTTTCTTATATTGTTTTATAAAGATAGTCTCTAATCACTAGAATTCAAATATACTTATACTAAGTATATTTGATAAATTATACTAAGTATAGCTAAGTTAATATATAGAATATATATGTTCTATATTCTATATATTCAGTCTATATAATGAGTATAAATGAGTATATTGAGTATGAGTATAAAATAGAATAAATAAGAAAAAAATGAAAAAAAAAAAGAATAAAAAAATATTTAATTTTTAGGCTCTGCTAGATTTTTCATTTTGAGTCAAAGGCAAGAAAGCATGGAGCTGAAATAACTCACTTAAAACCCCCTTTAAAGTATTACGCGGTACGATTGAATCAAATAAGCCCTTATGGAATAAATATTCAGCTGCTTGTGAACCTTCGGGTACTGTCTTATTCAACGTTTGTTCAATTACTCTTTTACCCGCAAATGCAATGTAAGCATTGGGTTCGGCAATAATGATATCCCCCAACATGCCAAAACTAGCTGTCACCCCCCCAGTAGTAGGAGATGTAAGGATGGATACATAGAATAACCTTTTATTTGTTTGATAATCATATAAAGCAGAAGAAATTTTAGCCATTTGCATTAAGCTCAGACTTCCTTCTTGCATACGTGCTCCTCCGGACGCACATACTAGAATAAGAGGTAAAAGTTGATTGGCAGCATATTCGACCAAACGGGTGATTTTCTCACCTACTACGGATCCCATACTACCCCCCATAAACTGAAAATCCATAATCCCAATAGCTACAGGAATACCGTTTAGTTGACCTGTGCCCGTTTGAATAGCCTCAGTTAATCCTGTCTTTCTTTGATAAGAATCCATACGATCTTTATAAGGTTCCTCTTCCGAATGAAATTCAATTGGATCCAGAGAGACCATGTCTTCATCCATAGGATTCCAAGTACCTGGATCAATCGATAGTTCGATTCTATCTGAACTGCTCATTTTCAAATGATATCCACAATGTTCACAAATATTCATTTTTGATTTCAAAAATTTCTTATAATTTAATCCATAACAATTTTCGCATTCAATCCATAAATGCTTGTATTTTTGAGTTTCATCGAGATCATTAGAACTCTCTCTTCTAGTTAAATCTTTTTCATTTATATCATTCGTGAAAGTTATTATACTAGAACTATCGCTTTCATTACTATTTCTGACCTTACCACAAATATAACTATAAAAGTAACTGTCATTGTATTTATCATTCTCACCTAAAATGTGACTACCAATACAGATTTGAGAACGAAGATAACTTTCAATGCAACTATGAATGTCATTATTCCAACTAGATTTAATATCATACACGTAATGATCATCATATCTCTTAAAGACATTATTAAGATAGCTAGAATTCTTATAGCTATAAAAAAGACTTTCTGGTTCACTTAGAAAAGAATGATCGTTGTCAATCTCCAAAATTTTATTTTCAATATCCAAATATATGGAATAACTGTTCCTCTTGCTATTGTTATCCCTAACTAAAATTGTTTTATCAGATAGGAAATTCTGGATGTTCCTGACACCGACTAAATAATCAACATTACTGTAACTAGAATTGTCACTATCATTCCAGCTAGGAAAGTTTTTTTCCATATCAATAAAAATTGGGTCTTCACTTATACTGGTATTTTCAATAGGACCAAAACTATCCATTGATTTTCTTAACCCACACCCGTATTCTAACTGCCTATTAAACAACATAGAATTGAACCACCATTTTTCCATAGAGTTATGTTCCTCTATTAACAAAAAAATACAATAGATGAATAGTCATTCGATGAAAAATTATTAAAATCGAATATTTTTAATATTCTATCTCATTTATTTACTATCAAAAAAGGATATAATAAATCCAATCACTAGAATTGGTAACTGATAATAAAAACGATCGAGTGAGTAAAAAAAAAAAAAGATTCTTTTTCGTGAGAACCTGTAGTATTTTTTCACCAGATATGTCACTATATGTGCTGTAATTCTTTTTCAATTCGATCCCCCCCCCCCCTTTTAGAAAAAAAAAACGTATTCTAATAACTCTAAATATTTTATTCAATAATAAAAGAAATAAAAAAAAGATAGAATATGAAATATTGATAATATAGAATAAGATTTTTGAATTCTCTTCTTTTTATTATTTTTTAAATGAAAAAAAAAAAAACAGAAACCTCATTGGGGGTAATAATTTATAGACCCAATGAGTTCATTTAGTCAGTATTCATTTGCCTTTTCCTATATATTTTTTTTCTACAATCTCTATCCATTTTTTTTTTTTTTTCATTTTGAAGACCGATAAAAATCCATTTTTTTGGCTATCCAAAATATCATTTTATGTTAACAATAAGAAATCGAAAATTAGGTATGGAGAGCGGGAGGGGGGATAAAAAAGAAAAGAGTTCTATAAATCTATATACAAGTCATCCACACCCTCCTTTTTTTTTCATTAATTAACTTTCGTTTGTTGAGTAGGGGAAAGTTCCAAAGAAACACCGGCCCTTTTTGAAATATCCTGAACAGTTCCTGTAGGTTGAGCGCCCTGTTCAAGGAAATATAGAATAACAGGAATATTTAAATAGGTTTGATTCTTTATTGGATCATAAAAACCCACTTTACGAAGATCTCTTCCCCCTCTTCGGGATCGAACATCAATTGCAACGATTCGATAAACGGCTCATTGGGATAGATATAGATGAATAATACACCCCCCCATAGAAACGTATAAGAAGTTTTCTCCTCGTACGGCTCGAGAAAATTCAATATGTCTATGTATAAAATATGTAAAATAGATCAATAAAATCATGAAATCAATTAGACTGTGATTAAAGTTTTTTTTCTTATTCTTTTTTTTTGTTTCTTTCTAAAAAAAAAACTCCTCGTATTCGCAACCTCATAACTCAAATTGGATAACTCTCAAAGGAAAACCCTTAGGTATTTCATTTATTGAGCGGTCTCTACCCCCTTTTCTTGCCCGTCTTATTTAGAATCCATTTTTTTCTTCATTCTAATAGAATGGTTATTCAAATTCTAATGGAATTTTTGAGACAATTAAAAATGGTATTTACTTGTTACAGGATCTTTTAGCTTTTCCTTGAATCATTGGGTTTAGACATTACTTCGGGGATCTTTAATCGTTTCAAAAATGGCAGCAACATACCATTTCTTTTTATTTCTCTCAACGAATCATACAAATAGAAGGTTTATTCCCTCGGATACACTTTTGATCGAAAAAGTTTAACCAATTCCAACAAATTTTACTTTTTTAACCTTGCTTAAATTGGATCCTTTCGATTTCTTTATAAAAAATATACTTACGAAGTTGTTCTAACTTATTCATTTTTACTAACCTTAGATACTTGCCCCTCAGAAATGAATCAACTCGAGCTCCATCGTGTACTATTTACATCATCAACCCCTCTCCCGTCCCCTAAACAATGAGTTCTAGTGGAACAGAACAAACGATGTCGAGCCAAGAGCACTTCCATTTCTATATATTTATATATATTTCTATATACATACTAGAAAAAGATAGCGGATGTAAGAATCCACAGCTAATCTAATCATGTCTTTCAAGTCGCACGTTGCTTTTTACCACATCGTTTCAAACGAAGTTTTACCATAACATTCCTTTAGTTTGGATCCGGTATGTAATTGATTCAATTATGAAATCGTGAATAGTCATTGATTCAATCGATACATAAAAATCTATCCTTTTTACTTCTAGGTTTTCTTTCTATATGAATGGAAAATTTCGAAATCTAAAGAAGTCAAAAATACCTCAAATTAAATCGATATTTTATGAAAAATTTATTCAAATCAATATATATATAAATATAATATAAAAATGAAAGAAATATATATATATGAACTCAAATTTCTTTTTTTTTTTTTTATTATCCGCAGTGATTAAAAAAAAAAGGAAAAAAAATAAAGTTTGAAGATGTCGATTCAAAAGCGACTCTATTTAGATTAGAGACGAATGATTAATAAAAAGGGTTTATATCGTGAGATACAATTTTGATTCAAATAGGATATACATCAGGAATGTATATCCTCTGGGACGGAAGGATTCGAACCTCCGAATAGCGGGACCAAAACCCGTTGCCTTACCGCTTGGCCACGCCCCATTTTTGATTCGACATTCGATGAATTTAATAAACACTATTATTGGTATTGGTTATTCGTCAACTCTACCCCCCCAATCCATAGAATAAATTGTTCCTAGGAGTTTTATATACGTAGATATAGAATAAGACTGAAATTCTTGATCATTACATAGAATTCTATTAAGATATTGTATGAAAGTCTTATTTCTTCTTTTTTTTTTCAGACTGGAAAGATTTTTAACTAGATAAATTCAAATCAAATAAGGATTTTGGAGGGTCTGATTGTATTTGATATTTTTTTTTTTAATAAATTGTATTATATAAAATTATATTTAATATATAATTCTATTTAATATATTCTAATAATCTATTAAATAGAATATTAGAATCTAAATATATATTAATATATTAATTATGTATTATGTATATAAAAAAAATTATATTAATTATGTATCTAAACTTCTTAATATAGTCTAAAAAAAATTATATATATACAATAATATACAATAAAGATTGTAATAAAAAAAAAAAACAGTAAATTTTCTTAAGGAACAAAATGTTTGTTATGCTTAATATCTTTAGTTTGGTCTGTATTTGTATTCACTCCGCCCTTTATTCAAGTAGTTTTTTCTTGGCGAAATTACCTGAAGCCTATGCTTTTTTGAATCCAATTGTGGATGTTATGCCAGTAATACCTCTACTCTTTTTTCTTTTAGCTTTTGTTTGGCAAGCTGCTGTAAGTTTTCGATGAGATCTTGCATTTGAATAAATGTCTGAAAAAAAAAATTAGGAATTTTTTCGAAAACAAAAATTGGAAAAAAAAAGATCAGATAAGTCTTACAGTGTGAATCCTCGATTCAAATATGGAAATTCTTGTATATACAAGAGAAGTCTGGACCATCTCATTTTTTCCTCATTTCATTCTTACGCTTTTCTTTTTTTCACTGAGAAATCCTTCTATTATTAGATTTGAGTCCACCACCAGTACTTGGGTTGTGGATATGAAATAAAATCTTTTGTAATACAAATATTTTATTAATAGTAATAAAGGACTCGGCTCTTACTACAAAGAAATTTCCGAATTTTGTTATATTTCCTTGAAATCACTTTATTTCTGAGAAATTTTGTAACAAAAGAAACAAAATGTGTTAGATAAGAGAATCTATTCTCTTTCTCTGTCTTTTTTTTTTTTTATTATCTTGGAGATTTTGTAATGCTTACTCTAAAACTATTTGTTTACACAGTAGTGATATTCTTTGTTTCTCTTTTCATCTTCGGATTCCTATCTAACGATCCAGGACGTAATCCAGGACGTGAAGAATAAAAAAAATATATTTCTAGTTTTCTTTGTTTTCCTTTCTTGTACTAGATTTTACAAAAAAATTTGAGGATTGTATCTATTTTACATCTTTAACAGGTAAATAAAAAAAAGGAAAACAAACAAAGGAAGCTATATAAGTTCAAAAGAAAAAAAATACCAAATCATCGACGGAAAGAGAGGGATTCGAACCCTCGGTACAAAAATTCGTACAACGGATTAGCAATCCGACGCTTTAGTCCACTCAGCCATCTCTCCCCAAACATAATATATTTAAATAAATATATTATGTTTATGTTACATTGCCTAAACAAACAGAACAAAAAGTAGGGCTTGAAAAACGACTTTTTTATTTATATCTTATCTCTTTTTCTATTTGATTCTTTCTATTTCTAATGGTCATTTCATTATTATAATTATAGAACATTACATATATATTATTTTTAATATTCTATATTATTATTACTATTCTATTCATATATATATTCATTTATATATATATATAAATGAATATATATATCTCATATTTCTTTTTATTCCCATTCCTTTTTTTAGTTTGGATACAGCCCATGAATCCTGGATAACAATGATTTATATTAATGTATATTTGATTTGACAAAATCAAAAACTTAGATTCGCCCATTTTTTTTTTTGAATTGATAATTGATCAGGGGTCGACCCCCTTACGAAACATGTCAACACTCTTAATTAGTATAAACGTATGTTACTATTTCTTTTATTACGACAGATTCCTAGGTTCGACAAAAAGTCCATTTATTTGGAATAATAGCATTGTAGCAGCGGGTATAGTTTAGTGGTAAAAGTGCGATTCGTTCTAAGGACCCATTAAAAGTTAAGGGATCCCTCGTTTGATTCATATCCCGATCAAAAACTTTATTTCTTACTTAAAGGGGTTTAATCCTTTATTCCTTTCAACGAACAATTCGAGGAATAATATAAATTATCGTAGTTTGTATCCAAGAAGAATCAATTTTAAATTGAAAAAAGAATGGAATTCTAATATTATGAAACATAAGTTTTTTGTTAATTGTATCAAAAATACCAATTTTTTTTGAGTATGAGTAAAGGATCCATGGGGAAAGTTATAGAAAGTTTTTTTTTCTAATCGTAACTAAATCTTCCATTTTTTGTATAGGAGAGATTGAAGCAAAATAGCTATTAAACGATTGCTTTAGTTTACTAGAGACATCGACATTTTTTTTAGCTCGATGGAAATCATTTTCCTAAAGATTCTCTCAAATAGAAATAGAGAACGAAGTAACTAGAAAAAACGGATTGTAAAAATACTCCTCTTCTATCTACTATAGGGATCATCTAAAAAGCAAGGTGTTTTAAATGTATTTATACGGAAAGGCTGACATAGATGTTATGGGTTAATCTTTTTTTCACGTCTTTTATTTCTGAATTTATTCCGTAAAGGAGCCGAATGAAACAAAAGTTTCACGTTCGGTTTTGAATTAGAGACGTTAAAAATGATGAACAAACGTCGACTATAACCCCTAGCCTTCCAAGCTAACGATGCGGGTTCGATTCCCGCTACCCGCTCTTTTTTCCTATCTCTATATTCTACTCGAATCATTCTTTTTCAGAATGAATACAAATTTTTTAGTCAATTTCAAAAATTATTCATTTGAATTTCTTTATTTTGTTTTAGTGATTTTTTGAATATTCAATTCAATTTTCATTTTATTATTAATATATTCTTATTTAAATCTAATATATTCTTATTTAAATCTATATTATATAAATATATATATATATTTCTAGAATATATTATTCTATAATTCTATAT